GTCCATGACGTGTACGTGTCGGATGAACCAAATCCTCGTTGAATTTTATTTTTCCATTAGAAGGGGCTCGCACATGTTCTGCAGTACCCCCTGTGAATACTCCGCCGGTATGAAAAGTTCTTAATGTTAATTGAGTGCCCGGTTCTCCAATAGATTGACCTGCAATAATACCTACAGCTTCTCCCAATTCGACCAGGTCGTCATGGGCTGGACTTCGGCCATAACATAATTGACAAATCCAAGACGTACTCCGACAAGTAAAGGGAGTTCGAATAGAGATTGGTTGTGCTCTAAAAGTTATGAATCTATTGACAAGTCCAACGCCAATATCTTGATTTCTAGTAGCAATGCATCGCGAACCTATATATATATGATCTGCTAATACACGTCCAATTAATGTTTGGATAAAAATCCTGTCCGCCATCATTCCATTTCGAGGACTTACAGAAATACCTCGGACGGTGCCGCAATCCGTTCGACGTACAACAATGTGTTGAACTACTTCAACAAGTCTGCGCGTGAGATATCCTGCATCTGATGTTCGGATAGCGGTATCCACAACTCCTTTACGGGCTCCGTAACAAGAAATAATATATTCTGTTAAAGAGAGTCCTTCGCGTAAATTGCTTTGAATGGGTAAATCAATCATTTGCCCTTGGGGATCCGACATTAATCCTCTCATACCTACTAATTGATGTACCTGAGATGCATTTCCTCTGGCTCCCGAAAAAGACATTATATGGACTGGATTAAAAGGATCGGTCATCCGAAAATTCGGATTCATTTCTTGTCGCAAATATTCACTTGTGGCATACCATATCTCGATCGATTGACGTAATTTTTCTACCGCGTGTACATTCCCATAATGATGGTGTTTTTCCAAAATAAAACTTTGTTGTTCAGCGTCTTGAACTAGCCATCTTTTAGAAGGTATTGTTAAAAGATCATCAATTCCTAATGAAATGGATGCGGCGGTAGCTTGTCGGAAACCCAGAGTCTTTACTTGATCCAGGATATGTGATGTATATCCTATTCCATAGTGATCAATAAATCGACTAATAAGTCGTTTCATGGCAGTTCCGTCTATCATTTTATTGTGAAAGACCTGAGTGGGCCGTTCTGCCATCAGTACCTCCATATTGCGCTGAGTAGAATTTGACAATGGGTTTGAGTCAGTGATTGTAAAACTTCCTTTTCTAGATCTTGATTCACGTAGAAATTCCGCAATTGCGATTATAGTCCTAGTTAACCCGGCGAGACTCGAATTACCCCTGGTAGCATAGAATTACAACAGCCCTGCCAAAACCCCTGTATGGCTTCTTCTATTTCTCGATAAAGAGAAATATGACCGAGAGTGGTTCGAATATATATATAAAGAATTTCTTTTTTTATACTCCTTACTATTAGATAGTGTCCATAAATTTCATAATAGGTCCCCAAAGATTCATAGTGAATTTCGATGGGAGTTTCTCTTGCAGCAATAACGCGTTGATCCAGTCGCCACCGCAGCCACAAGGGACTACCTAAATTGATGCGTTTTTGCCGATAAGCTCCAATTGCATCATAGGCATTAGAAAAAAAAGGTTCTTTTTTTTTTGTATACTTATAGTTATTATCTTCATTTTGATAGTTTATATGATTACATGGATTATACCTATTTACACAAATACCCCGACGATTTCCACTCGTTAAGAAATAGAGTCCACTAAGCATATCTTGAGTTGGTGCAGAAATGGGATCTCCAATAGTTGGAGACAAAAGATTCATATGAGAAAACATAAGTAAACGCGCCTCTGCTTGAGCCTCCAAAGATAAAGGCACATGAACAGCCATTTGATCCCCGTCAAAGTCTGCATTGAAGCCCTTACAAACTAATGGATGTAAACAAATAGCACGCCCTTCCACTAAAATGGGCAGGAATGCCTGTATGCCTAATCTATGCAGAGTAGGCGCTCTATTCAGCAATACAGGATGGTCATCCAGAATTTCCTGAAGTATTTCCCATACAATTGGTTTTTTTTTTCGAATTTGACTTTTAGCAACTCCGATGTTCGAAGCAAGATGTTTTCTAATTAGGTCACGAATTACAAATGCCTGGAAAAGTTCTATTGCTATTTCGCGAGGCAACCCACATCGATGTAATGAAAGTGAAGGGCCCACGACAATCACTGACCGCCCTGAATAATCGACCCGTTTACCAAGTAAAGTCTCGCGAACTCTTCCTTCTTTGCCTTCAATTACATCTGAAAGAGACTTGTAAACTCTATTATGATCATCTCTCATCGGTTGTCCGCAAATTCCATTATCAAGAAGTGCATCCACGGCTTCTTGCAGCAATTTTTCCTGAGATATTATTAATTCTTCTGGCGTAGCTATACTTGTTGTTAATAGATCTGTAAGAGTATTATTCCGATAGATAATTCTTCTATAGATTTCATTAATATCCGAGGTCACTAGTTTATCCTCATCTATATGATAGATTGGTCTCAACTCAGGAGGA